AGATTATCCCTAGAGTCGAGACTAATAGAAATGTATAAACCAATGCTTCCATAGATTCGTCGTGGTTTACAATTATAGCTTCCATACCTGTTTATATGGGATTATCTACCCAATAAAAAAAAGGCACTGATTCAAATAAAAATTGATCGGGTATCAGAGTTAAAATTAAAAAAAATAAAAAAAGGCGAAAAATACGAAAGCAATGTTGTATCAGTATCAGACTGTTTGTCTTTTTGTAGTTGGATCTCCAAGTTTTTGGAATGCTCCAAATTCTACTTGAGCATCCAAATCTGGGTCAATACCAGCAAAAACATCTCTGAACAAGGTTCTAGACCCATGCCAGATGTGTCCGAAGAAGAAGAGTAGGGCAAAGGAAGCATGTCCAAAAGTAAACCAACCCCTTGGACTACTACGAAAAACACCATCAGATTTCAAAGTAGCACGATCTAATTCAAAAATTTCACCCAATTGAGCACGTCTAGCATATTTTTTCACAGTAGCAGGATCACTATAACTGACCCCATTGAGTTCGCCCCCATAGAACTCAACAGTTACACCTACTTGTTCCACGCTATACTTTGATTCTGCTCTTCTAAAAGGAACGTCAGCTCGAACAATTCCGTCGCCATCTATCAAAACAACAGGAAATGTTTCAAAAAAGGTAGGCATACGACGTACAAAGAGTTCGCGCCCTTCTTTATCTCGAAATATAGGGTGTCCTAACCATCCAACAGCTATTCCATCTCCGTTATCCATTGAGCCTGCTCTGAATAATCCTCCTTTTGCCGGATTATTGCCAATATAATCATAAAATGCTAATTTCTCAGGAATTTTAGCCCAAGCTTCTGATAAACTTTGATTTTCGCCTAGTCCAGCACTAACTCTTCGATATATTTCTTGCTGAAAGTATCCCTGATCCCATTGATAACGAGTGGGACCAAATAATTCGATCGGGGTAGTTGCGGAACCATACCACATAGTTCCGGCAACAACAAAAGCTGCAAAAAAGACAGCAGCGATACTGCTGGAAAGGACAGTTTCAATATTCCCCATACGTAATCCTTTGTATAGACGTTGGGGCGGGCGGACACTAAGATGGAATAGGCCTGCTAATATACCCAATGTCCCTGCTGCAATATGATGAGAGGCGATTCCTCCCGGAACAAAAGGATCAAAACCTTCTACGCCCCATGCTGGATTTACAGATTGTACTTTTCCGGTTAGTCCATACGGATCGGACACCCATATTCCAGGACCATACAAGCCTGTTACATGAAACGCGCCAAAACCAAAACAAGCTACCCCGGAAAGAAATAGATGAATTCCAAAAATCTTAGGCAAATCCAAAGAAGGTTTTCCTGTACGTTCATCAGAAAATATTTCTAAGTCCCAATAGACCCAATGCCAAATAGCTGCCAAAAAGCACAAACCAGAAAACACAATATGTGCTCCGGCCACACCTTCGTAACTCCAAATACCAGGATCTGTTATAGTCCCTCCTGTAATACTCCAACCGCCCCATGAATTGGTTATTCCTAAACGAGTCATGAAAGGTATAACAAACATACCCTGTCTCCACATTGGATCAAGAACGGGGTCAGAGGGATCAAAAACTGCTAACTCATATAGAGCCATCGAACCGGCCCAACCAGCAACTAAAGCTGTATGCATTATATGGACAGAAATCAACCGACCAGGATCATTCAATACAACAGTATGAACACGATACCAAGGCAAACCCATGGAAATACCCCTTTATCAAAGAAAAATAGACACTATGTAACTTTATTGCATTGGAAAAGATTCTGGCTATGGAATAAACCCCCTTGTTCCGAAATAACCCATGGAACAATGATTAATCTGAATTCTATTCTGTTGGTAATAATGGAAAATTTATATTTGTAGGAAGAAAGAGAAGCAGATCTATTCTATACCCGATAAGTACCAATACGCAATGGGGAGGTTGATACTCTTTTATATGAGCGCAGGCCTTCATACTTGTTCATCATTGTAAGGCTATATTCATAAAAATTTTCTTTTATTCATTTTGTCTCCTTTTATGAACTTTTCTAATCTATTCAAAAAATATCATAAAGGTTGATATTATGAAGACAATAACCCCATTCTTTATTACGTTTCCACATCAAAGTTAAATAGAGTACTTAATTCTTTTTTATTTTAGTTAATGCCTATTGGTGTTCCAAAAGTACCCTTCCGAAGTCCTGGAGAGGAAGATGCATCTTGGGTTGACGTATAGTGCGACTTGTCAGATCGATTGGGTCATATGGGATTTCCCCGTTCTCTCTACCGATCGAGATATCCTTCCCTTCGCCCAAAAAAGATAGATTGAATCATGAAAAATTTGGAGCGTGAAGTGCAATCAGATTAATTTTTGAGTTTTAGGGGAATTCATATTCTAAAATTAGAATAATTTATGGTTGGCTTGGTTGGACCAATAAATTGAAGTATCCAGGCTCCGTTTTTAAAAATCCCAATTGATAATAAATATATCAATGATTCTTGCTTATATGCTAAATTCTTTCTTATTACTATTGAAATTATAAAGAGAATAGATATAAGTAAAGATCTCAACCTGAATCATTCAAATAGAAAAAGATGATTAATACGTTAAATACTAAATTTGGCTGAAAGACGTGCAATGAATTCAAGAGTAAAAATGTGGTATTATAAGTATTTGTCCTATATGTACAAATCGAAATCGGTCCGATTTTTACCCGGAGTAGAGCAGAAACCTAAAATAATTAAATAGGCCCATTCAAGAACAAGAAAATTACATCGGGATTTGGATTTTATCTCGACGAAAAACTACATCAATGAGAAGTTAGTTCGATAAGTTTAGTGAATTCTTTTTTATTATACTATTTATTATTACTAGAATTTAAAAATAGAATAAAAATCCCTTTCATTATCATTAGAAGTTATAAATAGAAATAACTGCTATGAAAAAAGAAAGAGGGACGGAATCTACACATTGATTTTTTTAATTTTAACATTTTATTTTGAACCGTATGCATCAAAAGATGCCTGTACGGTTCTTAAGGGATACAAATTAACCCTAATCAACCGACTTTATCGAGAAAGATTACTTTTTTTAGGCCAAGAGGTTGATAGCGAGATCTCAAATCAACTTATTGGTCTTATGGTATATCTCAGTATAGAGAATGATACCGAGGATTTGTATTTGTTTATAAATTCTCCTGGCGGATGGGTAATACCTGGAGTAGCTATTTATGATACTATGCAATTTGTGCGACCCGATGTACATACAATATGCATGGGATTAGCGGCTTCAATGGGATCTTTTATTCTGGTCGGAGGAGAAATTACCAAACGTTTAGCATTCCCTCACGCTTGGCGCCAATGAGTTTTTTATTTTAGAAAAAAAAGAAGACTATGCCTTCGCTTCGCCATATCAAATATGAAATGAATATTAAGTAATAATAGCATGGCACTTTGAATTCGATATGATAAAATTTTGTATTTTTTTTTTTCAAAAAATTAGATTATGTATCGAGAGAGTAGTATGAGATTAAAGGGTATTTCTGATTTGATTTATCAGGAGTCCGTTTCAGCGTCACAAACTTTTTGTTTTCATACCAAAAGGCTCTTCCTTTTAAATTGATGTTTGAAAGAGTCAAACAAAATTCTTTTTTCTTATTTGTTTTCGGATCAAAAAGAAACTTTGGGATTGCTGAATTACAGACGAGATTAATATATAAAGCAACGGAGCCATCATAGTATTTTTTAATTCCTACAAAAAAAAGAAGGGTGGTAATTGGATAATTTACTTAATCGGGATCTGATCGATCCTACTTTGCTCTTACCTCAATGGAAGAGCAAAGTAAATCCCATTGTAGAGCCGTATGCAATACGCAAAATATTATATGCACGTACGGTTGCTCAATTATATCCTTTTTTCTTTTGCTTTTCTCTCGCATGTCTAATGAGGCGAAGAGAAAAGAATCGTTTTTATGTTCTATACATCAGGGTAATGATTCATCAACCTGCTAGTTCTTTTTATGAGGCACAAACAGGAGAATTTGTCCTGGAAGCGGAAGAACTATTGAAACTGCGCGAAACCCTCACAAGGGTTTATGTACAAAGAACGGGCAAACCCTTATGGGTTGTATCCGAAGATATGGAAAGGGATATTTTCATGTCAGCAACAGAAGCCCAAGCTCATGGAATTGTCGATCTTGTAGCGGTTGAATAACAATGAAAATGGTTAAATCCACGATTTTAGTTGAGAGTTTCTTTTCTTATACTGGGTTTCATATTTTTATATTATATTAAATTAATTCGATATGGTTCATAATCATCTGGTTAGGATTGATCTAAACCAGTCCATTATGTAATAAATGATTCAGCATGCCAACTATTAAACAACTTATTAGAAACGCAAGACAGCCAATCAGAAATGTCACGAAATCCCCCGCCCTGCGGGGGTGTCCTCAGCGCCGAGGAACATGTACTAGGGTGTATGTGTGACTCGTTCAGATTATGAGCTGGAACAAAAAACAAAAAATTTTTCAGTATCAATAATCAATACCCAGTAAATAAGCTAAAATGGAAGAACTCCAATCACTATCTAAAAAAAAAATCTACCATCTATTGGGTATGAAATTTATGGTTTCTCTTGGTGTAAATCCAATCAGCTCCATTTAAGATAAGAAGCAATATCCCATTGGTAGCAAATGTTATCCATTAAGCGGGATAAATCCTATTTCTTTGTCAAGCAAAAATATTATGCTCCCATTCTTGCAAAACAAAACGGACTAACAGGGTCAGCTATTCAGAGCTAACCTTCAAAATTAAATACCGTTACTGTATAGGAAGATCTCATTGTGAAAGACCTATTACTGGATAATTTATGGGTAGAGCCAAAGAGGTTGAACTGTACAAGTTACCAATAAGATTGACCAAATGAAGTAAAGAGCTCCGGTGTATAGAGAGGACCTTACCGTTTAATAAGTAACCATAGAAACGAAGGAACCCACTATTTATTTATTCATCTGATACCTAATATCAATGAACTTTTTCGTTTTGAGCCTAGAAAAAGAAAAAATTGTGGCCAGGAAGGTTATAGTAGCAAAAGCCATTGGAATTTTTTTTTATACATTGGAAAAATAAGTTTTGTTATTCATAGACCAGGAACGGAGAAAAGAATAACTAAAAGAAAAAAAAAACTCGATTAGTTATTCAGAAAAGTTTAATTTATTAAATGACTAGAGTTAAACGCGGATATATAGCTCGAAGACGTAGAAAAAAAATTCGTTTATTTGCATCAAGCTTTCGAGGGGCTCATTCAAGACTTACTCGAACTATTGTTCAACAGAAAATAAGAGCTTTGGTTTCGGCTCATAGGGATAGAAATCGGCAAAAGCGAGATTTTCGTCGTTTGTGGATCACTCGGATAAACGCAGTAATTCGCGAGAGGGGTATATACTATAAGTATAGTATTTTTATAAATGATCTGTACAAGAGAAAGTTGCTTCTTAATCGTAAAATACTTGCACAAATAGCTATATTAAATAGGAAATGTCTTCATATGATTTCCAATGAGATTATAAAAAAAGAAGATTGGAAAGAATCTCCCGAAATGATTTAAAAAAGTTCCCCGGAGAATGAACTCCGGGAATATAAAGTAGAAATTAGTCTAATAAAATACGAGAATTTAGTCAGAAGCCCATTGAATTCATCAATTCAATAAAAAAATATGGATTCTCCATGATTTTTTTTTACGACACGACAGGATTCTAGGATTTTGCGATTTTGAAAAAACCATACATCTGGATTGGAGTTCAGATTAGAATTTGGATTCAATTGAATAAAGAGTAAGCCTATTTAATTTTGGTTCTAAAACCTGTAGTTCTAGCGATCGACTCGGCTCTTTCAAATTGTTTTTCATTATTAAGAAAAGGTAACGAAGATAAAATACGAGCTTGTTTTATAGCAATAGTAATTAATCGTTGTTGTTTCAAGGTCAATCTATTCACTCGTCTAGATAATATTTTTCCTTGTTCACTAATAAATCGACTAATTAAACTCATGTTTCTATAATCAATTTGATCCCCCGATCCAATCGGGGGCAAACGCCTGCGAAATGATCGCTTAGATTTAAGAAAGGGTCGCTTGGATTTATCCATGGTTTTTTAGTTTCTTTTTTATTCTTTATTTTATATTATATTGATTTTTCTTCTTTAAATTCTAATAAATAGAATTCGAATTATTTTGTGTTTATTTATATTTTATATATTAACTTCCATATAGGGCTTCTTTAGAAGATATTTTCTATTTATATCTATCTATATAATATAAATAATAAAAATATTTTTATTATCTATATTATTTTTTATCTTTCGACTAAATATTCAATTTTTTTGATTTTTATCTATTATCTAATTTAAATTATTTATAGATAAAGATATCCCATATTCGATTTCTATCGATATCTAGATCTATTACTATTAATTAGAGATAACATATATATCTAATATAAATATATGTATAATATATAAATTCTATATAGATATAGAAATTATATCAAGAATGTATGTTCGTTTGTCTTGTTCCTTCATAGATAAGCCTTCGTTCTAGTTTATTTATTTTTTTATTTCTCCATGAATTGTATGTTTATGACAATAGGCACAAAATTTTCTTAATTCCAATCGACTAGGCGTATTGTGTCGATTCTTCTGAGTAATATATCTGGAAATACCCCTTGATTTCTTATTAAGATTCTTTCGGACACAGCTAGTACATTCCAAAATAACTCTAACTCGGACATCTTTACCCTTGGCCATGAACCTCCTTTGGATTTGTTATCGAAACAACTCTTATATTTTCGACCGGAAGCGAATATAAAGGACAAAAAGGAATTTATAATAAAAAATACCAGAAAAAATATTTCGTTGTAAGAGTAATAAAGAAATAGTAAATAACTCTAAATATTTATAACTAGATTTCGAATCACAGTACACTATTTCAATTAAGTATCTTGTATGAGACGTTTGCCCCTAAACCGATCTTTTCATTCCCGCTCTCCTTCTTTTTTTTGGCTGAAATTGAATCCACTTTTTTATTTGAGAATAAAAAAGAGAAAGAAGGGGAAGAAGGATTAGTCAAAGATAGTGAATTCTCTACCTAATCTTCCTTACCCCCTTCCCATGTCAATAATCAATAACTAGAAAGAAAAAAAGGGGAATGTCAACGCATCCGGGAAAAAACGATTGATTTCTATCAATAGGCCTGCTAAAGATCCGAACCATAGAGTACTTAATACCGGTGCCACGGAGAGATATGTTTTTAGATCTCGCATTTAAAATCCTCCTTCTTGAGCTCTGTATTTTAATACATAAATGTAATACATATATGCTATATGATCAGATACATATGTAGTTAATGGCCACATGTCTTTGTACATAAAATCCCTAAGTCAAATTCAAATGTAAAGCAATCCGGTAAACGATAGATACGATT